CAGCAAAAGCGGATGGATAGAACCTTTCAACGAGATAGTGCTTTTTCAACTCGCTCAAAATGGAATCTCTTCCAAACATATCTGCCATGGGCCTTTACTTCCCAAGGGTACAGATATCTAAAGCCTCTATTTTTACAAATTTGTTCAGACCTATTGTGGAGACTAAAGAGCAAAAACAAGTTTGTATCCATTTTTATGGATAGTGTATCCATTTTTATTGATATTATTAGTGATATTAGTGAGGTAGCAGTTACAAAAGGGCGAATTAAACAGATTCAATTTTGTCTTACAAAATGGAAGAGGCAATATACTCTGATAAGTAAGATTCAGAGGAAGATAAGTAAGATTCAGAGGAAGATAAGTACGATTCAGAGGAAGTGTTGGCATAAGTTTGTTCTGTCCCATGGCCTGATTCCTCCAAAAAATAAGCCACCATTGAGATCGACACAGCTGAGATCGGAAAATCTTCGGGAGTTCCTCTCTGCAATCTTTTTCCTTCTTCTTGTGGCTGGAAGTCTCGTTGTGGTACATCTTTACGTTGTTTTCTCAATCGCTAGTGAGTTACAGACAGAGTTCAAAACGGTCAAATCTTTGATAATGGAATCATCTATGCTTGAGATTGAGGTGGGAAAACTTCTGGATAGGTATCCTCTATCTGAATCGAATTCTTTCGGGTTGTTCAGGTTAACTAATCTCTTTCTAGGTGCTCTGCAAAAGATGTTCTTGCGTAATGCTGATGGAATACGCTTTAATAAGAAGAAAAATTGGAAGAAAAAGCTCGTCGAGATCATCGATCTCATAAGTATGCCCTTCGATCCACTCGCTTTTTCGATAAATACGAGATATCTAAGTCATACAAGTAAAGAGATCTATTCAGTGCTAAGAAAAAGGAGCGGGTATTGGATTGATGAAACGATAGAAGACTGGGCCGCAAACAGTGATTGGGTTGAGGATGAAGAAAGAGAAGTCTTGATTCAGTTCTCCACCTTAACGCCAGAAAAAAGGATTGATCGAATTTTATGGAGTCTGACTCAGAGTGATCATTTCTCAAAGAATGACTTTGATTCTCCAATGATGGAACAACCGGGAGAAATTTACTTAGGAAACTTAATTGACCTTCATAACAAGGATCTACTAAATTATGAGTTCGATACATCCTCTTTAGCAGAAAGACGGCTATTCCTTGCTCATTATCAGACAATCACTTATGCACAAACCCCGTCTGGGGCTAATAGTGTTCATGTCCCATCTGATCTACAACCCTTTTCGCTCCGCTTAGCTGTAACCCCCTCTCGGGGTATTTTAGTGATAGGTTCTATAGGAATTGGACGATCCTATTTGGTCAAATACCTAACGAAAAACTCCTATCTTCCTTTCATTACGATATTTCTGGACAAGTTCCGGGATACAGTTTTTCGTTTTGCTGATGATGATGATGACAGTGATGCCAGTGATGATGAGATCGAGATTTTTATTGATGCTCGTGACCCTATTGAGGCTATTAATCAAGATATTCATGTTTTTGACGATATGGATATTGATTTTGATCCTAGTATCTATAGTTTTGAGGAGAGAGATGCTCATGACGATAAGATTAATATGGAGCTGGAACAGCTAACTAGGATGGATGCGCTAACTGAGGAGATGGACACGGTGTGGCGCGTAGCCCAATTTTATATCAGCCTTCAAATCGAATTAACAAAAGCAATCTCTCCTTGCATAATATGGATTCCAAACATTCATGAGCTGCATTTTAGGGATTCGGGTTCCTTCTCCCTCGAGCTATTAGTGAACCTTCTCTCCTGGGATTGTGAAAGATCTTCCACTGGAAATAGTCTTGTTATTGCTTCGACCCATTTTCCCCAATTCGTGGATCCCTCTCTAATAGCTCCGCATAGATTAGATACGTGCATTAAGGTACGAAGGCCTCTTATTCCACAACAACGAAAGCACTTTTTCACTCTTTCATATACTAGGGGATTTCGCTTGGAAAAAAAAGCGTTCCAGGCTAATGGATTCGCGGCCATAACCATGGGTTCCAATGCACAAGATCTTATAGCACTTACCAATGAGGCCCTATCGATTAGTATTTCACATGGGAAATCGATTATAGACGAAAATACAATTAGATTCGCTCGTCATAGACAAACTTGGGATTTGCGAGCCCATGTAATACCGGTTCAGAATTCTCGGCTCCTTTTCTATCAGATAGGAAGGGCTGTCGCACAAAATTTACTTCTAAATAATTGCCCCATAGATCCGATATCTATCTATTTGCAGAAGACATTCTGTAACGAAGGGGATTTTTATTTGTACAGCTCGTACGTCGAACTTGGAATGAGCACGAAGAAATTAACGATACTTCTTTATCTTTTGAATTGTTCTGCCGGATCGGTCGCTCAAGATCTTTGGTCTCCACCCGAACCAGAGGAAAACAATAGGATCGCTTATGGTAGACTCGTTGAGAATGATTTTGATCTAGTTCATGGCCTATTAGAAA